CGGATTTCAAAGTAGCACGATCTAATTCAAAAATTTCACCCAATTGAGCACGTCTAGCATATTTTTTCACAGTAGCAGGATCACTATAACTCACTCCGTTGAGTTCGCCGCCGTAGAACTCAACAGTTACACCTACTTGTTCAACACTATACTTCGATTCTGCCCTTCGAAAAGGAACATCCGCTCTAACAATTCCGTCGCCGTCTACTAAAACGACTGGAAATGTTTCAAAAAAGGTAGGCATACGACGTACAAAAAGTTCACGTCCTTCTTTATCTCTAAAGATGGGGTGTCCTAACCATCCAACTGCTATTCCATCCCCGTTATCCATCGAACCCGCCCTGAATAATCCCCCTTTCGCCGGATTATTTCCGATGTAATCATAAAAAGCTAATTTTTCAGGAATTTTAGACCAGACTTCTGATAAACTTTGATTTTCTGCTAGCCCGGCACTAACTCTTCGATATATCTCTTGCTGGAAGTATCCCTGATCCCATTGATAACGAGTGGGACCAAATAATTCAATCGGAGTAGTTGCTGAACCATACCACATAGTTCCGGCAACAACAAAAGCTGCAAAAAAGACAGCAGCGATACTACTGGAAAGGACGGTTTCAATATTTCCCATACGCAATCCTTTGTATAGACGTTGTGGTGGGCGGACACTAAGATGGAATAGACCCGCTAATATACCCAACGTCCCTGCTGCAATATGATGAGAGGCTATTCCTCCCGGAACAAAAGGATCAAAACCTTCCACACCCCACGCTGGATTTACAGGTTGTACTTTTCCTGTTAGTCCATAAGGATCGGACACCCATATTCCAGGACCATACAAGCCTGTTACATGAAATGCACCAAAACCAAAGCAAGCCACTCCTGAAAGAAATAAATGAATTCCAAAGATCTTAGGCAAATCCAAAGAAGGTTTTCCTGTACGTTCATCACAAAAAATTTCTAGATCCCAATATACCCAATGCCAGATAGCTGCCAAAAAGCATAAACCAGAAAACACAATATGTGCCCCAGCTACACCTTCGTAACTCCAAATACCCGGATTCGTTACAGTCCCTCCTGTGATACTCCAACCGCCCCATGAATTGGTTATTCCTAAACGAGTCATGAAGGGTATAACGAACATGCCCTGTCTCCACATTGGATCAAGAACAGGGTCAGAAGGATCAAAAACTGCTAATTCATACAGAGCCATCGAACCGGCCCAACCAGCAACCAGAGCTGTATGCATTATATGAACAGAAAGCAACCGGCCGGGATCATTCAATACAACGGTATGAACACGATACCAAGGCAAACCCATGGAAATACCCCTTTATCAAAGATAAATAGACACTACGTAACTTTATTGCATTGGAAAAGACTCTACTATGACTATCCTATGGACCTCCCCTGTTCGGTCAATTATTTCAGAGCAGGGGTTACTATTTGTTCTAGTCTGTTGGTAATAAAATAATGGAACAATTCTGTTCGTAGGAACAAAGAGAAGCAGATTTATTCTATACTCGATAAGTACCAATACGCAATGGGGGCTAATACCATTTTCTATGAGCGAATGCGTACATACTTATTCGTTGTCCTATTCGTAATAATTTGACTTTATTCGTTCTGTTTTTCTTTATGACTTTTTCTAATCTATGGATAAAATACATACGAGAAAAGCCAATATTATAAAGACAAAAAAATCATATTGTTACGTTTCCACATCAAAGTAAAATATAGTACTTAGTTCTTTTTTCTTTCAATTAATGCCTATTGGTGTTCCAAAAGTACCTTTCCGAAGTCCTGGAGAGGAAGATGCATCTTGGGTTGACGTATAGTGCGACTTGTCAGATATATTGGGTCATATGGGATTTCCCCGTTCTCTCCCACAATCGAGATATCCCCTGTTTCGCCCAAGAAAGATTCATTGAATCATCAAAAGTTTGGAGCGTGAAGTACAATTAGATCCGTTTTTGGGGGATTCATATTACTATTATCAATTATAATAATTTATGGTTGTCTTGGTTGGACTAAAAAAATCAAAAATGAAGTATCCAGGCTCCGTTTAGAAAAACCCAACTGAATTGGTAATATATCTATGATTATTCGTTCTATCAGAAATGATTCCTATTTGTTAATCGCGTTGATCTTAAACTGGTAATGAACAAACTCGATAGAAGTGAATTGAAAAAAGTAGAAAGTCATAACAAAAAGAAATGGTAATGCGGGAGTGTTTGTCCTATATGTGCAAATCAAAATCGGGTGAATCTTTACCCGGAGTAGAGCATAAACCTAAAAAGATGAAAGAGACCCACTCAGGAACAAGAAAATACCATCGTGATTTGGATTGAATCTCGATGAAACAATACATCAATGAGAAGTTAATTCAATAAGTTTAGTGATTTTTTATTAGTTATTTTATTAATTTCATTTTTATTAGAGTAAAAACCCGTCTTTATTGAAGAAGACAAAACCCTTTCGTTAGAAGTCAGAAAGAACCTAAAAGAAAGAGGACTGGAATACATACATTGATTCTTTTTTTTTTGTTTTCGCAATTTTTTTTGAACCGTATGCATCAAAAGATGCGTGTACGGTTCCTAGGGGCTACAATTGTACCCTAATCAACCGACTTTATCGAGAAAGATTACTTTTTTTAGGACAAGCAGTTGATAGCGAGATCTCAAATCAACTTATTGGTCTTATGATATATCTCAGTATTGAAGATGATAACAAAGATCTGTATTTGTTTATAAACTCTCCCGGCGGATGGGTAATACCTGGAGTAGCAATTTATGATACTATGCAATTTGTACGACCAGATGTCCATACAGTATGCATGGGGTTAGCCGCTTCAATGGGATCTTTTATCCTGGTCGGGGGAGAAATTACCAAACGTCTAGCATTCCCTCACGCTTGGCGCCAATGAGGTTTTTATTTAAGAGAAAAAAGAAGACTATGCCTTCGCCCTATGAAATATGAATCTATATTAAGTAATAATAGCATGGCACTTCGAATTCGATATGATAAAATTTTGCATTTTTTTTTCTAAACATTAGATTATGTATCGAGAGAGTAGTATGGGAGAAAGGGTATTTCCGATTTTCTCTTATTTTTCGGGAGTCCAGCTCAGCGTCACAAACCTTTTTTGTTCACCCCGGAAGGCTCTTAACAATATTTATGTTATGCAAGGAGTACGAAAAAAAAAAATATTTTTTCTTTGATTGGCTCAAAAAGAAACTTTGGGATTGCTGAATCACAGACAAAAAACACAAAAAACAATAAAAATGAATATATAAGGCAACGGAGCCATCATAGTATTTTTAACTATTCCAAAAGGAAGGGTGGCAATTTGATCATTTAACCCATCTGGGTCTGGTATATTTTACTTTTCTCTTTCTTTCTTGAATGGAAGGTAAAGGTCAAATTTATTGTAAAGCCGTATGCATATGCAATGCACCAAAGATGCCCGTACGGTTGTTCAATTCTATCTTTTTCCTATTAGTCTTTATCTTTCTTTTCTCTTCGCTTCATCATGCGAGATAGAGGAACTTTTTATTATGTTATATCATCAGGGTAATGATCCATCAACCTGCTAGTTCGTTTTATGAGGCACAAACGGGAGAATTTATCCTGGAAGCGGAAGAATTGCTGAAACTGCGTGAAATCCTCACAAGGGTTTATGTACAAAGAACAGGCAAACCCTTATGGGTTGTATCCGAAGACATGGAAAGAGATGTTTTTATGTCAGCAACAGAAGCACAAGCTTATGGAATTGTTGATCTTGTAGCGGTTGAATGAAAATAAGACGGATTTCACACAAATCCGTGATTTGAGATTTTATCTATGAGTTTACTATTCTATTAAATGGAAGTAATTCATAATTATCCGGTTAGGATCAATCTAAACCAGCCCATTATGTATACAATTCAGCATGCCAACTATTAAACAACTTATTAGAAATACAAGACAGCCCATCAGAAATGTCACGAAATCCCCCGCTCTTCGGGGATGTCCTCAACGTCGAGGAACATGTACTCGGGTGTATGTGCGACTCGTTTAGATCATATCATGAGCTGGTACAAAAGCAAGAAAAAAACTTTCCAGTATCAATGATCAGTACCGATGAATAGGATAGAATATAAGAAGGGGTTCCATTCACTATATAAAAATAATCAAAGTTATCATATTCCTACATTGTGTATAAATTTTATGGTTTCCGTTGGTGCAAATCCAATCACCTCAATTTAAGATGAGAAGCAATTCTCCATTGGTAGCAAATGGTTATCCATTAAGCGGAGGAAATCTTATTTTATTTAATTTAAATTTGAAAGGCATAAAGATTAAGCTCTTACTCTGGCAAGAACGGACTAAGAGGGTCAGCTATCCAGCTAACTTTCAGAATTAAATACCGTTACTGTATAGGTGGATCTCATTGTGAAAGGCCTATTACTGGATAATTCATGGGTAGAGCCAAAAAGGGTGAACTATACAAGTTACCAATAGCGTTGATTAAATCAAGTCAAGTAAAGGCTCCGGTGTATAGAGAAGACCTCACCGTTTAAGAAGTCACCATAGAAACGAAGGAACCCGCTATTTCTTTATCCATTTATATTTTCTATTTTTTTTGACACCTATAACAGAATCTAATTTCTTATTTCGCATTGAAATGCCTAAAAAAAAAAAGAAAAAATCGCGGTCAGGAAGGTTATAGTAGCCAAAGCCATTGGAATTTTTATTTTATACATTGGAAAAATCCGTTTTGTTATTAATAGATTAGGAAAGGGGAAAAGAATAACTGAAAGAAAATAAATAAATTAGTTATTCGTGAAAGTTTCACCTATTCAATGACTAGAATTAGACGGGGATATATAGCTCGTAGCCGTAGAACAAAAATTCGTTTATTTGCATCAAGCTTTCGAGGGGCCCATTCAAGACTTACTCGAACTATTACTCAACAGAAAATCAGAGCTTTGGTTTCGGCTCATCGGGATCGGGGCAGTCAA